TTTTTGCAATGAGAATTTTACACAAGACGGGGAAACCCCTATTTCGATTTAGAATTGAAATTGATTAATTGAAATTAGTTACTTAATAATCTTCGCAATTGCATCTATATGTTTTTTCTGAATAGAAAGTGCACTATTCAAAAAATTTTTCATTGAATGACTATTCATCTATTGTATTTTCATGTAAATAGAGGTCAGAAAGCTTTATGGAAAAATCGTGGTTCAATTTGATGTTGTCTAAGGGAGAATTAGAATACAGATACGGGCTAAGTAAATCAATGTATAGTTTTGGTCCGATTGAAAATACTAGTATAAGCAACGACCCGGTTAGAAATGATCCGGATAAAAACATTCATGGTTGGGTTGATCGTTCTCGTTTTTACAGTAATCTTGATCATTTAGTTAGTGCCAAGAACATTCGGAATTTCATCTCGGATGATACCTTTTTTGTTAGGGATAGTAATAGGAATAGTTATTCTATATATTTTGATATTGAAAATCAAAATTTTGAGATTGACAATGATCAATCTTTTTTCAGTGACCTAGTAAATTTTTTTTATGGTTATCGTAATTCTAGTTATATGAATAATAGATCTAAAAGTGACGATGATCTACACTATGATCCTTACATTAAGGATACTAAATATCGTTGGAATAATCACATTAATAGTTGCATTGACTCTTATCTTTGTTCTCACATCCATATTGATAGTTACATTTTAAGCGATAGTAAAAATTCCAATGAAAGTTACATTTATAATTACATTTGTGGTGAAAGTGGAAAGATTAGTGAAAGCAAAAATTCAAATATAAGAACTAGTATGAATCGTAGTGATTTAACTAGAAAAGAAAGTTCTAAGGATCTCGATAGAACTCAAAACTACAGTCATTTGTGGATTCAATGCGAAAATTGTTATGGATTAATTTATAAGAAATTATTGAAGTCAAAAATGAATGTTTGTGAACAATGTGGATATTATTTGAAAATGAGTAGTTCAGATAGAATCGAACTTTTGATTGATCCAGGTACGTGGAATCCTATGGATGAAGACATGGTCTCTCTGGATCCCATTGCATTTCATTCGGAAGAGGAACCTTATAAAGATCGTATTAATTCTTATCAAAAAAAGACAGGATTAACTGACGCTGTTCAAACAGGTACAGGTCAACTAAATGGTATTCCGGTAGCACTGGGTGTTATGGATTTTCAGTTTATGGGGGGTAGTATGGGATCCGTAGTAGGCGAGAAAATCACTCGTTTGATCGAGTATGCTACCAATAAATTTTTACCTCTTATTTTAGTGTGTGCTTCCGGAGGAGCACGAATGCAAGAAGGAAGTTTGAGTTTGATGCAAATGGCTAAAATTTCTTCGGTTTTATATGATTATCAATCAAATAAAAAGTTATTCTATGTATCAATTCTTACATCTCCTACTACCGGTGGGGTAACAGCTAGTTTTGGTATGTTGGGGGATATCATTATTGCCGAACCCAATGCCTATATTGCATTTGCGGGTAAAAGAGTAATTGAACAAACATTGAAAAAAACAGTGCCTGAAGGTTTACAAGCGGCTGAATATTTATTTCATAAGGGCTTATTGGATTCAATTGTACCACGTAATGCTTTAAAAGGTGTTCTGAGTGAGTTATTTCAGCTCCATGCTTTTTTTCCTTTGAACCAAAATTAAATCAAATAGAACAAAATAGTTAGTTTATCAGAATCAAAAGCAAACCCTGAAAAATGAATTGAATTTTTTTTTGTTGGTGACATAGGATTGAATTATAGTAACGAATCATGCGAATAATTTTTTTTATCGATATTACTTTTTACTAATCAGTAAACCTTTATCAACAAGATAAAAAGGGAATTTTTCTTTTCGGGAAATTCAAATTAGGCGAGGCAAATAAAACAACTTTCATTTTCCTCTCTTGCTTGCATATGTATATATAATTCAAATATATAAAATATGGATCTAGTCTTACATCTTTTTACATCTCCCGACAATTCCATTTTTTTTTTATGAAAACTCCCTGTTGTTGGATCGGATTCTAATAAATCTTTCGGAAATTTGTAATGGAATAAATTTTTTCTTTATTAATTAATAAAAATTAGAAGACAAAAAAGAACAATAGAAGAAGAATAATAAATCAAAAAAGTGGATTCTCACACATATATTTCATTTAGAAAGATGAATAAGTCCATTTATTTAGTTTGACTTTTCTTGTACTTATTTTATTAGTTATTAGATTCTATATTAGTATTAGATATATATTCACTTAAAGATACTTAGTTTAATTATATAATATACAAATAATACAAACACAAATCATTATAAGATATCTTTAGAATTAAGAATATAACAATAACAGGTACAAATTTTAAATTGAGGTACCCATTCTATGACAACTTTCAATAACTTACCCTCTTTTTTTGTGCCTTTAGTAGGCTTAGTATTTCCGGCAATTGCAATGGCTTCTTTATTTCTTCATGTTCAAAAAAATAAGATTTTTTAGATCTGATGAGACCAAATCTAATCTCTTTTTTTTTTTTATTTTCAAGACTTAGATAAGACTGATATTCATTTAGTAGAATATTGTATAACACATAGATTCCTACAAGAAAAGCTCTTATGCATACGTAAAGATACTATATCGGTAAACGAATTCTAGCTATTTTCAAAAAAGGATCATGATGTATGAAATTAAAGTCAATTTATTTATTTGTATGTATATATTTATAGGGGATCATATGAAGGAAGGAGATGTTATTATTTTAGATCTAACTAATTCGATGAATTACTCCTAAAGGTTCACAGAAAAATAGTACTAGTTGATGAGAATTCCCTCGGAAACAAAAAATAGAAAGTCAAATTTTGGTTATTTTCTCAATTCCAAAAAACTGCACAACTGGATCTAATATGTATGAGTTGGCGATCAGAATCTATATGGATAGAATTTATAGCGGGGTCTCGAAAAACAAGTAATTTCTGCTGGGCCTTTATCCTTTTTTTTGGTTCATTAGGATTCTTATTGGTTGGAATTTCCAGTTATCTTGGTAGGAATTTCATATCTTTATTTCCGTCTCAGCAAATCATTTTTTTTCCACAAGGGATTGTGATGTCTTTCTATGGGATCGCGGGTCTCTTTATTAGTTCCTATTTGTGGTGCACAATTTTGTGGAATGTGGGTAGTGGTTATGATCGATTCGATAGAAACGAAGGAATAGTGTGTATTTTTCGTTGGGGATTTCCTGGAAAAAGTCGTCGCATATTTTTACGATTCCTTATGAAAGATATTCAGTCCATCAGAATAGAAGTTAAAGAGGGTATTTATGCTCGTCGTGTCCTTTATATGGAAATTCGGGGCCAGGGGGCTATTCCTTTAACTCGTACTGATGAGAATTTGACTACACGAGAAATTGAGCAAAAAGCTGCCGAATTGGCTTACTTCTTGCGTGTACCAATTGAAGTATTTTGAAATGAACTGAAGACTAAATGCTTTCACAGCAATAAGAAAAAAATTCTTGAATTTCTTTCTTATTTTTTCTATAGCATAATAGCATAACTTAACTGAAGTTTCTTTAGAATGCCCAATTGAGCCAAAGCAAACAGACATGGAATTGTTCTAATAAGAACATAAAATGAAATTCTTTTTGTTGACAAAAAGAATTTCATTTTATGCGTATCGAAAGTCGCTTAATCCAATTCAGTAACTAAAAATCTAAATAATAGATTCATCTCCTATATTAAAATTAAAGCATTTCGGAATAAAGAATTTCTCTTTTTGTTTTCAATATTTTGAATTGATACGTTAGACGTTAGATAGGGGTCGATCCTATCTTGGAAATTCTCTATACTTTCTTTATTTTGTCAATTGACTATGCATCCTTTATTTTGTGCTTATTAATTTAACCACCAATCAAATTGATCTCTTCCTTACTTCCTGATAAAAGAAAGAAAACTTTTCTGTTTTTTTTCATTAATTTTTTATCATCATAATATTCTTCATAAATTTTTCTCAATTTTGACGGTATTATAGTATAGGTAATAGGCAACAAATGCAATTTTTTTTTTCCACTGATACAAAAGGAGTTCTTTCGTCTCGAAATCCGAATAATAGTCATTACTTGAAACGGTTCTTTTGGGCATTCATCGAAAAAAGGAATTGCTTCGAATTTGATCCTGGAAACACTATTTTTTCTTCATTCGAATTTGAAGTGTATTCGTAGTCTATTTCTGTATTCTTTCTAAATTCAAAGCAAAAACTAAGTATTGAATCACAAAAAAAAACAAAGAAAATAGATTCATAGGCACGATACGTTCTATTATAATAGAACTCATGCTTGATAGAAATATAAGATCGAATAGAATCAACAAATGAGGCAGATTCATTAACAATTCACAAATGAAAAATGGCAAAAAAGAAAGCATTCATTCCTCTTTTATATCTTGCATCTATAGTCTTTTTGCCCTGGTGGATCTCTCTCTCATGTAATAAAAGTCTGAAAACTTGGATTACTAATTCGTGGAATACTAGACAATCCGAAACTTTTTTGAATGATATTCTAAAAAATAGTGTTCTAAAAAAATTCATACAATTAGAGGAACTCTTCCTGTTGGATGAAATGATAAAGGAATACCCAGAACCCGATTTACAAAAACTTCGTATAGGAATCCACAAAGAAACGATCCAATTCATCAAGATACACAATGAATATCGTATCCATACAATTTTGCACTTCTCGACAAATATAATCTCTTTCGTTATTCTAAGTGGTTATTCTTTTTTGGGTAAGGAGAAACTTTTTATTCTCAATTCTTGGGTTCAAGAATTCCTATCTAATTTAAGTGACACAATCAAAGCTTTTTCTATTCTTTTATTAACTGATTTATGTATTGGATTCCATTCGCCTCACGGTTGGGAACTAATGATTGGTTATATTTACAAAGATTTTGGATTTGCTCATAACGATCAAATTATATCTGGTCTTGTTTCCACCTTTCCAGTCATTCTTGATACAATTTTAAAATATTGGATCTTCCGTTATTTAAATCGTGTATCTCCCTCACTTGTAGTGATTTATCATTCAATAAATGACTGAAAAATGATTCACTGATCCACTTTCTTCTCTTACCTTATACATAAACAAAGTATTCAAAGTCGTATTTACTTTACTCTTTTTACCCCATGGGGGATTCCTCCGATATTTCAGCAAAATTATTTCAGTAAATGTAAATAGCAAAATTGTGGATAGGGAACTATATTAGCGACCTACCTAACTTTATTGTAGAAATTTTCAGGATCAATGATTGGACCATGCAAACTAGAAATACTTTTTCTTGGCTAAGGGAAGAGATTACTCGCTCCATATCTGTCTCACTTATGATATATATAATAACTTGGGCTTCCATTTCCAATGCATATCCCATTTTTGCCCAGCAAGGTTATGAAAATCCACGAGAAGCAACTGGGCGTATTGTATGTGCTAATTGTCATTTAGCTAATAAGCCCGTGGATATTGAGGTTCCACAAGCGGTACTTCCTGATACTGTATTTGAAGCAGTTGTTAAAATTCCTTATGATATGCAACTGAAACAAGTTCTGGCTAATGGTAAAAAGGGAGCTTTGAATGTGGGAGCTGTTCTTATTTTACCGGAGGGGTTTGAATTAGCCCCCCCTGATCGTATTTCACCCGAGATGAAAGAAAAGATAGGCAATCTGTCTTTTCAGAGTTATCGCCCTAATAAAAAAAATATTCTTGTGATAGGTCCTGTTCCGGGTCAGAAATATAGTGAAATAACCTTTCCTATTCTTTCCCCAGACCCTGCTACTAATAAAGATGTTCACTTCTTAAAATATCCCATATACGTAGGCGGGAACAGGGGAAGGGGTCAGATTTATCCCGACGGTAGCAAAAGTAACAATACAGTTTATAATGCTACGTCAGCAGGTATAGTAAGCAAAATTATACGAAAAGAAAAAGGGGGATACCAAATAACCATAGTGGATGCATCAGATGGACGCCAAGTGGTTGATATTATCCCTCCAGGCCCAGAACTTCTTGTTTCAGAGGGCGAATTCATCAAACTCGATCAACCATTAACGAGTAATCCTAATGTGGGTGGATTTGGTCAGGGGGATGCAGAAATAGTCCTTCATGATCCATTACGTGTCCAGGGCCTTTTGTTCTTCTTAGCTTCTGTTGTTTTGGCACAAATCTTTTTGGTTCTTAAAAAGAAACAGTTTGAGAAGGTTCAATTGTCCGAAATGAATTTCTAGACCCGTCGATTTATCTTTATCAAATTCGTAAAAAAGAACCAAATTCTTGTTGGCAATTAGGTCTGATCAAAAAAATTATGAAAAGCCTTTTGCTTCTCTTTCCTAATCCTAGTATTTATATTGTGAAGAATTCACTCTATCCCCTCTTCTTTTTTTTTCAATTCAAATTTGAAAAATAGGAAGGGGTGCGGTGTGACTATGTCACTATTGCCCGATTAAAAATGTTACATTCTGTAACAATAATCAAGAGTTTTGTTTTCTATTTTAATAGAATTAAAAATTATACTAGATACTCAAGATAAGATAAGGAAGCGCAGAAAATAAAGTAAGGCTAAATGGGCGAAACAAATAATTATAGGAAGTTATAGGGAGTAGTATTCGTGTTCCTAGTCTTCGACACAAGAAAAGGAATTTTACACATCCTTTTCTTGTGTCGATCTTGTGCCAAAATGCTTCTTGATCCCATTCGTCAAAGATTCCTATTCTGAGTTTCTATATATTTTACTTTATTTTAGTTTTAGATTTTTGCAGATTTACATATAATTAAGTATGAAAGTAGTGGACAAACAAAAAAAATAAGAGAAAGAATTTTTTTTTGAGAAAATAGAACTTCTTCAATGAACTATAAAAAATGCAATTTTTTTTTTCAATTTTGATGAAATACTAAATAAAATACTAAATAAAATAAAGGAGAGTAAACTTCTCTTAGTATAGAAAAAATTTGAATGATATATCTGATCAACAAAAAAATATTGTGTCATCCAGGAAAAGGAAATTTAGTGATTCCTTTTTTTTTCTAACTTTGAAAGTATTGATCAATACTATCGAATACAATATGTTCTAAATCAATTAATCAAGTTCATTTTTGAAAAAAATCATCAGAAAAAAAAAGAAATGGAACTTTTTTGAAACATCGAAAAAGGGGATTGATTTTTTTGTCATTTATATGAGCAAACTATTCTGATTATTAGGAATTAAACGGGACCCCCTCTAATCAGACAAAGAAAGAAGAGTTGAGTTGGGCCCCGTTGAGTTCTTATGCTTTCATGTATACAACTCCGTTCATCAAATTCCTACAGGGACGAACCCAATCCAGAATATGAACCATAAAAGAAAATACCTATTAAACCGATCACAGGAATACCAGTTACAGTACCTATTATCCAAAGAGGAATCCTTCCAGTAGTATCAGCCATTTATCCTGCTTCCCTCCCCATTTGA